CCCTTTATAATTTTATTTTTTAGATTTTGAGTATTTCTCCTATTAGATATTAGCTTTATTTTATGATTTGATGATTTTCACTTTATTTTAGACTTTTGAGATTTTGAGTTGATGTACTAGTATTAATCATAACTTTAGGTATACTATTTTTTAAAAAGATCCTAAAACATTTAGTATATATATAGGTTATGTTTATTCTTATTTGAATTTGGTTTATTTAGATTTCACTTTTTAATTAAGAATACATTATTTGACCATAATTTATTGTTAAGATATTTTAAAATACTTTTGACTATTTAGGGTATCTTTTTGATTTTTATTTTTTTCTTTTTTTTATAATTTATTATTACCTTCTTTTTAATCATTTCTTTTATGTAATGTTTAATCTGATTTTATTTTTATCAAAATTTATTTAACTTTTATTTTTATTTGTTAAGTTATTTTGATTTAGTAATTAAAGGGTTGATTATGGATTACTAAACCAGTTAATAATTTTAGGAAGTTCTAAACTTAAGAGAATTTATTTTATTTTCTCTTTCCTAATGGTAAACCACTAAATAATATATGTACTTAATTGAGTAAATATATTATAATATAAACGAGAGGAACTGAATCATCTTAGTACTCTTAGGAATAAAAAATTTATATGATTTTAGTAGTAGTGGCGAACGAATCTTTAATAGTCTATCCTTACTTGGAGGGTCTACATTATTTAATGTTTAGATTGGTAAAACTTTCTCAAAACCAAAAAGTAAGTAATTAAGTAGAGCGGATTCTTAATCTGTTTGAATTTTTTAGGGAGGACCAATCTCCTAAGACTTAATATATTAACTGAGTGATAGTGAATAGTACCGTGAGGGAAAGTATTGAAATAGTCAACTTATAAGCAAAGATCGGAAATATATTTATTTCTTATCTTGTACCTTTTGCATAATGGGTCAGCAAGTTATAATTATTTGCAAGCTTAATGCTATATAAGTAAATAGTTATAGACCCGAAACTAGACGATCTTACCATGAACAGATTTTTTGGATCGAACCAGTCATCGTTGTAAAGATGTTGGATGATTTGTGGTAAGGAGTGAAAGGCTAATCTTGTTTAGTAATAGCTGGTAGTCCACGAAATAGCTTTTAGGCTAGCTTTCTTTTTATTTTAGATAGTGTACAGTAATTAATTACCTTAGATTTATTTTAAATCTTTAATGGGGGGCATTATGTTTACTCAAGGTTAAAGTTAAACTCGAAAATTATCATCCCCCGAGAGGGGGAGGACCCCCGCGGTAGCGGGGCTCTAAATATTTAAGTGAAGTCAGACTTTTGGTGATAAGGTCCAAAGTCAAAAGAGAAACAGCTCTTAACAAATGTTAAAGTTCCTAAATCCAACTTAAGTGAAGATAAGATTGTTTGTTTCCTAATACAATAAGAACATGGGCTTGGAAACAGCCATTGTCTAAGGAGTACGTAATAGTTCACTTATCTTTAATGTATATAATACTATAGGGAAACAAGTGTCGAAAATTTAACGGATCTATGATAAATTCTGTAAAGTTGGTACTTAAACTTTGTAATTAAATTTAACTAATATAATTTAATTGGTAGTGGACCATTCTATAAAAAGTTGAAGATAGGTTTTTAAATCTATTGGATTTATTAGAAGAGAGAATGCTGACATAAGTAACGTTAAAAAAGGTAAAAATCCTTTTCACTTAAAACTCAAGGGTTTTGATTCAAGGCTTAACCGAATCAATTAAAGTCAATCTCTAAGTTTTTCTATGATGAGTAAAACTTTACCAAATTATCATAATTTTTATCATGATTTAGATTTAAATTATCAAGAAATAAATTTGGTTTCTGAATTGTACCCTAAACCGACACTGGTGAGTATAGCGAATAGCTTAAAGTGTTGAGATAACTATGATTAAGGAACTCGGCAAATTAGCTCTGTTACTTCGGTATAAAGAGTGTTCATATTAAATGAACTCAATAAAGAGAATCCTACAACTGTTTACTTAAAACACAGCACATTGCTAAGTTAATTTAATAACATCGTATAATGTGTGAGTTCTGCTCAATGTCCTATGGTTAACTTTTAAGACTTTAACGAGTTCAAGGGAACCCAGGATAAATAGCGGCTTTAACTCTGAGGGTCCTAAGGTAGCGAAATTCCTTGTCCGCTAAATACGGTCCTGCATGAATGAATTAATGATAGGATTGCTGTCTCAATCATAGACTCAGTGAAATTGTAGTTGCTGTGAAGATACAGTGTATTCCCAGCTAGACGGAAAGACCCTGGCAGCTTTACGATATTCAATAATTGACCATTATATTTATTAATATAATATTATTCTACCTTTGTTCAGCATAGAGGTTAGTTTATTAAACTAAAATGAGATATCCTCCTAAGGAGAATAAGGTCTAAATCTTATTCAAAAAGATGACATTTATTGAGTGGTCGTTTCTGTGGGGCGCAGGCCTCATAAAAAATAACTGAGGCATCCGAAAGATCTACACAAATTGTATGGAAAACAATATTCTGTTAAAAAATAAAAAAGAATAAAACGCATATAAGCAAAGTAGGTTAAACTGAAAGACCAACAAGTCGGACAGATACGTAAGTAGGGTTAAGTGATCCACATTTATAGAATGGAAATAAATGTGCTCAATGAGCGAAGTTACGCCAGGGATAACAGATTAATAGAGAGCTAAAGTTCGCATCAAATTCTCTGTTTGATACCTCGATGTCGACTCAGCCCATCCTCCAGTTGAAGCAGATTGGAAGGGTTTAACTGTTCGTTAATTTAAAGGGCTACGTGAGTTGGGTTAAATCCGTCGTGAGACAGGATGGTTCCTATCTACTGGGAAAAAATTAAACAAAGGTAAATCTCTTTTTTGTACGAAAGGATTTAAAGGGCCTAATCAATAGTTTAACTGTTGTCTTTCAAAATCAATAAATCAAATAAATAAAAAGGCATTGCAGTGAAGCCACATTAGGGAATTTAAGTACTGAAAGCATATTAAGTACGAAATCTCTTACCAGAGTTTAATCTAAGAAAGTCTAACACTTTCCAAATTAGTGAATCATTGTATAGATAGATTCAATCCAAAAGGATCAGTGAAAACTGCTAATTAAAAAAATAAGATTTACTAAGAATATTCAGATTAAGCAATAAATATTATTACAGCAAGTGATGATAAGTTAATATAATCATATCAAAAAGGGAATGTAGCTCAATGGTCAGAGTTTTCGCCTTTTAAGCGATATTATGAGGGTTCAAATCCCTTCAGACCCATATCTTTTTATCCTCTCTAAAATATTACCTACGCTTACATGTAGATTCTAAATATCTAAAAATACAAATATCATAGGAAAAATATTTCTAATTGGTAAGAAGAATACTTGCTACGTATTTGGTTCCAAACCTTGTGAGTTCGAGTCTCACTTTTTCCGTCAAAGTTATCGTAGCTCAATGGTAGAGCAAGTCACTGTTAATGACCTGATAGTGGTTCAATTCCATTCGGTAACGTACCGAAAAGTCTCTTTAAAAAGAAAAATAAATGTAAATAAACACATCAAAGCTTTAAAAGCAAAAATAAAAGTTAAGAGTCAAACAAGTAAATAAAAATAAATTTATGTGTAATTAAGAAAATAAGCCATTTTAGTGTTACAGTAAGTTATGATCAATTATCGTACCCCTTCAATAAATCAAATAAATCTATTCATTTCTAACTATTACTTAATTTAACTTATAATCTATTTTTTTCTTTTATTTTATTTGGGGTTTCTTTCTTTTTTTATTTTTATTTATTATTATATTTTATTTAGACTACTTAGAATTATTTATTTAATATTTTTGAGGTTTAACTTTAAATATTAGTACCATTATCTTATATATTCTTTATCTAAGGTGTAATGATAATTAAAAATCTATAAGAAGAGTTTAAATATATTTAGAATGAATAGGTAGAAAACAAATAAATATGTTAAATAGCTTTACAATAAATTATGATCAATTGTTATTACCTCCCCAAAATACTCATAAAAATCTACAAAATCAAAAGGTCAAAATATTCAATAGTTTAACCTTAATATCTATCAAATAAATTCATAAAAAATAGTCAAATCTGCATGTGATCAAATCTTATAATCTAAATATCTAAATATCTAAATATCTAAAATTAATCTTAATTATAATATAACTATTTATTAAAATATTAAACTTAAGAGTTATAAAGTAGGCTAAATTTTTCCTTATCGATATTAAATAATTTTTTTATTTAAGGACTTTACAATAAGTTATGATCATTAATTATCAACACCTTCAAAAGTTCAATTCTTTTTATCTAAGATAAGTATTTGGCTTACTTCTTTATTTGCTATTAGATTTTTTAACTTAATATAAATTTTCTTTATAATTATATATGTTCATATTATGTTGATTTACTTAAATAAAAATCACAAAATCATTCTAAATCTATAATATATATAGGTAAAGTTCTAATTTACTTAACATTCTTAAGGTTTATTCTTATTAACGCTATTATACTTAATATTCACTTATTATAAAAATTTAAAAAAGATTTTAACACTTAATTATAAATACTTACTCTAATCTTATATGATAAGATATTGTAGTTTCTAAAAAAATAAAGTAAAAAAATAACAAAATATTTATGGTCTTCTTTAAACAAAATAAAATAAATAAGATTAGGTTATAGATATCTATATAAAAATAATGAAATAGACAAATAATTAAATAACAAAATCATCATAAAGATAAATATAAAAAACTATCTATTAATAATATAAAGAATTAAACATATATAAATTAATAAGTTTGAGGGTGTTACAATTAGTTATCATCACTTATGGTATCCCATCTTATCCTCTTTCTTCTAATTTTTTATTAACCTTTTTATTTTATTGACTTTTTTTCGACTTTTTTATTATACTTTATTTATTTTTTCTTTTTATCACCATTTTATTGAAACTTTCCTTTATGGAAGTGAATATAATTAAGATTTTTTTATTATTTTTTATGTTAAATATCTTTAATAAATTTAAAGCTCATCCTTATCATATTGTTAATAATTCTCCTTGGCCTTTCTTCTTATCTGTAGCTTTATTCTTCTTATGTTTATCTACTCCTCTTTACTTACATGGTTATAGTTATTCTTATTTTTTCTTCATTATTAGTGTTCTTTCACTTTTTGCGACTATGTATCTTTGGTTTAGAGATGTTGCTTTAGAAGCTACTGTTCATGGTGCTCATACTAAAGCTGTAACTAAAGGATTAAAAGTTGGGTTTATCTTATTCTTAATCTCTGAAAGTTTCTTATTTGCTGCTATTTTCTGGGCTTTCTTCCATAGTGCTTTAGCTCCTACTTTTGAATTAGGGGCTATTTGGCCTCCTAAAGGTATTAGTGCTGTAACTATTGATCCATTAGAAGTACCATTATTAAATACAGTAATTTTATTAACATCAGGTGCAAGTTTAACATTTGCTCATTATTCATTAATTGCTAAAAATAGAAAAAATACTCTTTTAGGTTTATATATCACTATTGCTTTAGCTTTAGCTTTCTTATTAGGACAAGCTTATGAATATTGGAATGCTCCTTTTACTATTTCTGATTCAGTTTATGGTGCTAGTTTTTATTTTGCAACAGGTTTACATGGATTACACATTATTGTAGGATCAGCTTTATTATTAGTTTCTTTATATAATATTTATACTTACCAAATTACAAATACTCATCATAATATTTTTGAATGTGGTATTTATTACTGGCATTTCTGTGATGTTATTTGGTTATTCTTATATTTAAGTGTTTATATTTGGGGAAGCTAATCTAAAAAATAACCCCCATCAGATAAAATCTATATAGCTCAATGGTAGAGCATCTCACTTCTAATGAGTAGATCTAAGTTCGATTCTTAGTATAGATTAAAACTTAGCTAAATTAACTCAATTGGTAGAGTGCGTACCTTGTAAGTACGAAGTTATAGGTTCGATTCCTGTATTTAGCAAAAATAAAATTAAAAAATAAAAAGTCAAAAAATAATCCCTTTTTAAAGAATATAAATAAAGTTAAAAAAATGGAACAAAGAGATAAAAATATTTAACGATAAATTATGATCATTAACAGTAATGTCTTTCAAAATATGAACCTCTCTAATTCTTAAATAACTAATTATAACTTCAATATCATTAATCTTCAGTCAAATATAACTTTATTATAATAATTATACTATAATCTATTCTTAAAAATATTTATCAAAATTAAGAATTATATTGGTTTTAAAAAATATTAAGATAAAAATACTGATTTATAAGAATTTATTTTATTTACATTACTATATTAAAACACTAATTACTGTTACATACTCAAAATTATAAAGGGTAAATGTCTCATCAAATTCTAAATAAGATAATAAATATTAACTTACAATAAGTCCTTTAATTTACTAAATATCCAAAATTGTCGCTTAGATCATTTTATTTAAAATATTTATACCATAAGTTGTGTATAATTAAGCCAAATATCTTCAAAAAAATGTGTACATAAAGAATCTAAAAAATAAAGAAGTATAAGATGTAAAAATAAAATTGTCTTCTGGTTAAAAATCAAATAGATAAAAGTATTAAGCTTCTAAAATATAATAAATAAGAGGTAACTTAAATTAATTAAAGAAAAAGATTTATGGATTGGTTTACAATAACTTATCATTACTTCATGTCAAATCAATAAAACAAAGGTCTGCTCTAAGTTGTAAATTTCTTCTAAATTTTTCTTCAATTTTCTTCTAAAATCATAATATCTTATCTTATATAACTTAATAATTCTTAAAAAGATAATTCAAAACAAATTGTTAAAACTTCTAATAAATACTTATTAATGATATATATTTACTTTTATCTTTTAATTTTAGATATCTTACAATTAGTTATCATAATTTATTATTGATTTTTTATAAAATAAAGAATACTCAAATTTCTCCTTTATTAAAGTTCAATTTTGACAAATATAGGTTTATTAAATTTATTAATCTAAGCTTTTTTATAATTAAATTAGATTTATAATAATCAATGATCACTTTCAGTTATTTTTAATAAAAACCCCTCTCTGTGGATGATAATAAAAAAGATCTAACTCCCTAAATCCCTAATTTTTATACATCATAATACTAACAATAATTTAAGCTAAACTATAAAAAGATTAGATCTAATTATAACCTAAACTTTATCTAGAGTCTTGGGAAAAGTAGATTAATTTTGATTAATTTCATTTACATTAACTTATCATTATTTACTGTATTATTCTAAAAAAGTCAATAGCTTAAATATTAGGAAAGATAATTAATAGTATAAAAGACAATACATTTAATATATTGTAAACTAAGATTAATTTTTATTCACTTTATTAAGATAATTACTATAATTTATCACTACTTACTATCTTATTTTTTTTATATAATATATAATAATAATAAATAACTTAATAAATTTACATCTATTAATTAAATTAGAATAGAGATATAAGAGATTACCTTTAAATTATAATTACTTTAACCAAACATTACTTAAGGTATACCCCTCTAATAAAGTTACTCTCTTTAACTAGATTTTTTCTCTTTATTTTCTTCTAAATATTTTTTATTATACTTTTTTAATTTTGTCTTTTTTGGTTTTATTTATTTTATTTATTTTTGATACTTTTTGTATAATATTTTATTATTATACTAATTATTATGAATTAGAGTATATTCTAATTAACTAAAATCTTAAGTTAATAAAACCATGAAAGTACTTTTAATATTTTAATTTATTTTATCTTTAGTGGCTTTTTAAAAAGATTAGATCTCATAACTATTAAGAATTTTGACTGTACTTACTTTTAATTGTTTTATTGGAGTGGGTTACTGTCAGTTATCATTACTTCATGTATACTAAATTTAACTAATTGTCTTAATTCTTAAGTTTATTCTAAATGGTACATTTGATGTTAAGTTAACATAGTTATTAGTATGGATATCTATTTTTTACATATTTATTTTTAAATTTTTCATATTTTTTTAGAGTAATGCCTTATTTTATAACTCTACCTTTATAAAAATAAATTTACCATCATAAATTATAATATACTTATAAATCTAAAATAATAAATATTAATTATTATGTAAACTTATTATCTATTTATTTATTAATTATTTGAAGTAAATTATTTGGAGAAGGTTACTTTTTATTATCATTACTTACTGTATATATAAAAATAAAGGAATTAGATAAATCTTTAAAGTTACCTATGATTGTTAACTTATTTCTTTAGTTTATTTAAATTAAATTTGATGATAATTTTTTTCTTTTCACTTATCATCAAATTTGTTTCATTTTTATTTAGCTTTTTTGATTATTTACTTTAATTAAGATTTTTGACTTATCATTACTTTTTTTACTTTTGATTTGATTAACTGTAACTTATCATTATTATTTATGGTCCTATTTTAATAAAATTAACAAATTATTATATTTCATATATTTTAATAGTTTTATATAATTATTATATAAGGTTTATTTTCTCACTTTAATATTATTAAACAGTAAATATTTTTTATTATAACTTTAAATATTAGGCAATAACTTATGATAAAAATAAAATAAATAGTAGATATTAAACTCTAAAAGTCTAATAATTCTGATTATAAAAAGATTAGAAAATTAGATCTAGTCTAGAAAATAAAGAAGATCTTTAAAGATTACTACGATAACTTATCATTAATTACTATATACCCCTTTAAGACTCTCTCTATTTTTATTGAACAGTTAATATTATTTATAATATTATACAAATTAACTTATGATTAATACTTATGATTAATATTTTTATTAAACAAAACATACATCTTAAACTCTTAAAGTAATATTATTTGACCCATTTAATGGTTAATTTATTTCTATGGGACTTATGATTATTTAAAAATTTGTGAATTAGATCTACTCTAGATAATTAATTTGAAAGAAGATTTGAAGAGAGACTACCTTGATATCTCATTAATTACTGTACTAATAAAATAAACTCTCTTTTTTTATTTGTTAAGTTATATCTTATTTTTTGATTTAGGACTTTATACTTATTTTTATTTTGTCTTTATTTTTACTTACATTTTTATTTACTTTTATTATTTTTTATTTGGGGTTTAATTTCTTACAATCACTTATATTTATATTTATATTTTTTGAACTTACTAATACATAGGTTTATATTTAGATTTAATAGTTAATAATAACTTTACATAATTTACTTTATACATTTTTATAAACTTAAATATTTGATATATAATAATTATTACCNCCTCTATTTAAAGTAATTAAACTAAACCTAAAAAGACTTAATCTAATTTAGTGTAAATACTAGTAATTTTTATATATAGAGATATATAATATAAACAATACCCTTAAATATGATTAATAATTATAAAAATCTTTTTATAAAACCCTAAACAAATCTAAATCTACTAACAAAAGTTAAAAGAAAGAGAGAAGAAGCTAAGATGAGAAAGATATAAATTTTAAAGTATGAAGAACTTTGATCTCTACTTTAGTGGCTATTCGGGGACTTATCATTACTTATGGTACCACCATTTTAAAGGCTTCAAATCTAACCAATATTTAGTGTAATCTAATATAAATATATATATTAACACACTTTAATTTAGTTTTGCATAATTTGAATTTTATTGAACTGTTGATATTTATTTTTAAGAGATTTTGAATGGGTTACTTTGTATTATGTTTATTTACTGTATACTATTTTATAAGTCACTCTCCAAATTATAGCTTATAATTTTTAAGACTATTCTTCTAATTTTTTCTAAACTCTTATTAATTTTTATTTTTGAGTATTTTTATTTACACTTATTTTTGTACTTATTTTTTATTTTTCTTTTTTAAAGATAGATTTGGATTTTTATCCTTTTTTGTTTACATTTACTATTTGAGGCTTATTTTATTATACTATTTATTTATAATCTAAATTATCAAATATTATGTCTCCTTATAACTTAATATAGTAGAAAGAGATACTTCTTAAATTTAATATCCTTCATTTTGATAACTTTATTTTTAGATCTATATTTTTTTGGAAAGCATTACATGACATTATCATAACTTATTGTACTCATCTAGAACAAATTGATTATACTTTTCATCTCATATTTTTATACTTTTGCTTTTATTTATTCTTTTACTTAGCTTGAGATTTTATTTTTAACTTAATTTGAACATAATTTTTCTTTTTCACTTATGTTCAAATTTGTTTCATTTAGTTTTAAGCTTTGGATTTTGAAGTATTTTTTTCACTTTATTTAGATTTCTTAGTTTAGTTATTTATCTTATTTTACTATTTTTATTATTGATTTTATTTTGATTTTTTAGTTTAGATTTATTAACGTTATATTTAATTATCTTTTAAATGGAATGTCATTCTTAATTTTTAATTTGGAGTTGTTTATTTTTAGAAAGTAATTTTTAGAAGATTTGTATCTATTTTATACACTATTTAGACTTTTCTTTATTCTTTTAATGTTTTAAATTTAGTAATTATTTAACTTAACTTATTTGTTTTACAATTACTTTTTATTGTACTTAAATATTTTTGAATATTTAGGACTTTTTTAAAACAGTTTTCTTTATTTATTTTATATATTATGAAATTTTTAAAATCTAATCCGTTTTTAGCTTTAGCTAATAACTATATGATCGATGCTCCTGAACCTTCTAATATCAGTTATTTTTGGAATTTTGGGAGTTTATTAGCTTGTGTTTTAGTAGTTCAAATTGTTACTGGAATTCTTTTAGCTTGTTTTTATGTTGCTAGCATGGACTTAGCATTTGCTTCTGTAGAAAGAATTGGGAGAGATGTTAACTATGGTTTCCTTTTAAGAGCTTTACATGCTAATGGTGCTTCTTTCTTCTTCATTTTCCTTTACTTACATATCGGTAGAGGTTTATATTATGGTTCTTATAGAGCTCCTAGAACTATGACTTGGAATATTGGAGTTATCATTTTCTTATTAACTATTATTACTGCTTTCTTAGGTTATTGTTTACCTGCTAATCAAATGTCTTTCTGGGGTGCTACAGTTATTACAAATTTATTATCTGCAGTTCCTTTCATTGGAGATGATCTAGTTCAATTATTATGGGGGGGTTTCTCTGTTTCTAACCCTACTCTTAATAGATTCTTTAGTTTACATTATTTAATGCCTTTTGTTATTGCTGCTTTATCTATTATGCATTTAATTGCTTTACATACTAATGGTTCATCTAATCCTTTAGGTGTTACTGCTAATATGGATAGATTACCTATGAATCCATATTTTTTAATTAAAGATTTAATTACTATCTTTATCTTCTTATTAGCTATTAATTATATGGTTTTCTATAATCCTTATGGATTTATGGAACCTGATTGTGCTCTTCCTGCTGATCCTCTTAAAACTCCTATGTCTATTGTACCTGAATGGTATTTATTACCATATTATGCTATTTTAAGAGCAATTCCTAACTTCCAATTAGGAGTAGTAGCAATGTTATTATCTATTTTAGTATTATTATTATTACCTTTATTAGATTTCTCAGCTATTAGAGGTAACCAATTTAATCCTATGGGTAAATTCTTCTTCTGGTGTTTTGTTGCTGACTTCTGTATTTTAGCATGGATTGGTGGATCTCATCCGGAAAATGTCTTTATCACAATTGGAGCATATGCAACGGCATTCTATTTCATTTATTTCTTTATTTTAATTCCAGTCTATACAATTTTAGGAAATACTTTAATTGATTTAGGATTACCAAGATCAAACAAATAACCCCCATCAAATAAGAACGCTTCAAAAAATATATAAAATGGTTTACAGTAATCTATGTTAATTTCATGTATACCCTTTCAAAAGTATCATCTACAACAAATAGGTCAAAATGAATAGTCAACTTCAATTCTAAAATCTTCAAATTTCTCAAATATATATAATATTACTTAAAATAATCATAACTTATAGTTTACTCAAAAATAACAAGAAGAGTAAATTAAAACCTTAAAAAATAAAGTGTAAGAAAGAATAAATTAAAAATTTCCATATCTTAGAGTAGATATTTATTAATTAAATTCTTATAGTAACTTATGTTAATAAACTGTCAAATCCCTTCAACTTCAAAAAGTTATACAAAATAAACCCAAAATCTAAAAGTGTCATAACGAAACTTATAATAAAAAATAAAGTGAAAAAGTATCCCTAAACTTAATTAAAATATAAGAGATAAATAGAGTTAAATTTATCAGCATAGTAACTAATGTTCAGTAATAGTAATATCTCCAAAACAAATTGGTTCTTCTAAATTTTTATTTAAATTAGTTTATTTCTATTCTTATTAGATTATTTGGAGATTACTTAACTTTAAATGTTATTATTAGGTTAATTATAATCTAAATACTTTTAAATTTATAAAAATAATTAGATCAGTATCTAAAATTGTATTATTTACCTGTAATGTTTTTAGATTAATCACTTGTAGATAAAAAATATATTTTAAATTTGTGTGATATTTAGAGAATTTAAGTTTTATTGACTATTCTATTTTTTAATAGGATGATAGTATTATATGTTTAATTACTATGAATACATTTTAAAGCTCATTATTCTTTTACTAAGACAATACTCATTCTTATTTTGATATTTTTTCTTATTAATAATATTTACATTAACTATCCTTAACTTATTGTACTTTAAATTAAAGCAAAATCTTAAGTTAAATTCTTAATTTTAATCTATCATTTGGTAATCTTATTAATTATACATGATATTTATATCTTTAATTACTCTTATCTATATTAAATTAGATTTGGTTTATTATAGAATTATCTTTATTTAAGAATAGGTTGCCATTAATGTGATAAATTCTCGTATACATTTTTAAAACCCTTTTGTTTAAATTCTCTCTATTTTATAAAGTTTTGGAAACTATTTAGATTTATTTTAAGTAGAGTTATTAAATTATTATTTAGATTTTTTATAAGTATTATCATAATTATTAAACTTAATTATCAGTAATGAAAATATAATAAAAAAAATTAATCTAGTTTATAATATAAAATTAAATAACTAAAAATGTAAAAAAGAATGAGCCCCGCTCCTGCGGGGGTCATCCCCCTCTCGGGGAATGATAAAAGTGAAAATAAAGAATATGTAAATATAGTAGAATATCAAAAAGTGAACTCCCTAAAAGTAAAAAAATTTGAAAAAAGCTCTATCCTTAAATATATTGCTTTAAAGGGGTTACATTAACTTTCCTTAGCTTATTGTACTCTTATTTAAGAGGTTTATTTTTTATATTTCTTTAGGAAGAATTCTTAATTATACGTGATATTTATATGTTTAATTACTCTTATCTATTTTTAATTAGATTTGGTTTATTATACTATTATTTAAAAATATGACATTTAGATTATTCATTCTAGTATTCTTAAATATGCCTTTTGTTGTAATTATCTCTATTTAATAAAGTTTTGTTAACTATTTAGATTTATTTTAATTAGAGTTATTTAAATATCTTTTTTATTTACTTATAGTGTATTAATGACCTATTAATTATATAATTTATATAGTAATAATAATAAAACTAAATTATCAGTAATCTATATATAAGATTAAATTATTTTAATAGTTTATAATATGTATCCCAAAGTAAACTTCTAAAAAGTAAAAAAATTAGAATAAAGTTATATACTTAAAATAAAATAAAGATATCTGTTTAGAGGGTTTACATTAACTTATGATTTATCATTGTAACTCCCTCCAATCCATAATTTAGATTAATTTCTTAGTCTTAATTTAAACCACTTTTTATCTTTTTATTAATTGATTAGATTATTATTATTATTTATTATGTAACTATTCTCTTTTTTAGGGTTTTTCTTTTTTCTTTATTATCCTTATTATTTTTTTGGGTTATTGACTAATTGGTAAGTCACTGAAATTTGACTTCAGAATATGTAAGTTCGAATCTTACTTTCCCATACCCCTAACATCACTTATTGGCATATTGTGTAAAATATTACTCTATTACTTCAAATTATGAATTTAAATTTATTAAAATCACTATCTTTTGATTATTTAACTAAATTTTTTAGTAATTCTCCTAATTCTTTTGCTATTGGTAAAAATGATCAACACAAACCTAACTTATTATTAGGTAAATTCAAATTAATTCCATTATATAATGCTAATGATAAAGTTATTTATGGTTTACAATTTCCTTATTTTAATTTAAATAATTTTAATTCTGATGAATCTGAGAAATTATTTTTATTTTTAGAATGGAAACTTAATATTCTTATCAACGATTACTTTAATAATAATTCACAACTTTTTAACTTTAATTTTACTAATGATATTAATAACCTAATTGTTAAATTAATGCCTTATGAAATGGAAACACCATATTCAGATAGTTTAATCTTAGCTAAATATACAGCTTGGATTTTAAGTGCTAATAAAAAATACACTAATTCTTTCTTAAAAGATCCTATCTCTTTCTTAAATAATTTTCATAATAATTTACCATTAGATATTACTAAATTAAAAAATAAATCCTTTGGACTTAATAAAGTTTCTCTTATGGGTCTAAAAATTAATTATAATTTAATTAAACCTAATGTTATTGCTCAAAAAGGTAATACTGTTGAAATTACTAAAGGGTCTTGTCCTATCTATTTTATTCCTTCTTTAAATAATGGTTTCCTTGATGAAGATAATTTCTCTATTCTTTCTAAAGTTGGTACTGTTAATATCAAAGTTAAATTATTCTTTAATGTTAATTAATTTTATCCCCCTATCTTTACTTTTAGTTCTTTAGCTTAAGGGTTAGAGTACATACTTGATAAGTCTGTGATATAGGTTCGAATCCTGTAAGAACTAAGTTAAAAAAATTATATTATAAATAAGTGAACCTAAATAAGGTAAAATAAAAATAATATTTTCTTAATAAAAATTATTAGATCAAAAACAAAATAAAAATAAGGTTAGATCAATTAAATTAAGAAAGTCGTCAAATATAAAACACAAATATGCCACAATTAAATCCATTATACTTTTTAAATATTTTATCATTTGGTTTTGTAATTTTCAGTATCTTATTATATGTATCATCAGTATATATTTTACCAAGATATACAGAATTATATATCAGTAGATCAATTTTTACATCACTTTAAACTAAACTTTAAAAACCCCCTATAATAAATTAAGGTAAGGTTCAGTGGTCTGAAATTGAATTTGCAAAATTTGATAAATGAGTTCGACTCTCATCCTTATCTTTAGGAAAATAGCTTAATTGGTAGAGCACTTACCTTACAAGTAAGATTATATGGGTTCAACTCCCATTTTTCCTAATATACTTCTCTTTAGGGGAGGATTCTTATGCTGGTTCTAAGAGGTGAGTTGTAGCCTCACTAGGTCTATCCTATCGCAGGTTCGATTCCTGCCCTCCTCATCAAAATGTACACTTTTAACTTAATGGTAAAAGTATCAATCTTCGAAATTGAAAATATAGGTTCGAATCCTATAAAGTGTGCTTAAAAAATAAGTAATACTATCTATAAGTAAAGTGTTAAAAATAATAAAGAGATAAGGTAAAAGGTTAGATTTTATCTGTTTGAAAGGGTTACATTAAATTATGTTTAGTTATTATACAACCTTCAAATAGCCTTTCTTCTCTTTTTCACTTTTATGTAATCTGTTCTGGAAATGTGTCTGAGTGGTTTATAGAGCAATATTTGAGCTATTGTGATTTTTTCATCGTAGGTTCGAATCCTGCCATTTCCGTTATATATGACTACAGTCAAAAATATTTTAAATATAACTTTCTAAAGGAACTTTAATTTTTGTCTTAACTTTTACCTAACTGTAGAGGTAATGTTTAATTTTTAGATTTCATCATGATCCAAGCTGCAAAATATATTGGTGCTGGTTTAGCTACTATTGGAGTAAGTGGTGCTGGTGTTGGTATTGGATTAATTTTCAGTAACTTAATTTCAGGTACATCAAGAAACCCATCAGTAAGACCTCATTTATTCTCAATGGCTATTTTAGGATTCGCTTTAACAGAAGCTACAGGATTATTCTGTTTAATGTTAGCATTCTTAATTATCTATGCTGCCTAAGTAAAATAAAGGTAATATAAAGTAACCCCCACATATTTAAAGATTAATAATGAGTAACTTGTTAGTTATGCTTACATGAACTTATCATAGTTTATAGTAATCCTCTCAATTAATAGTCTACCCTATTCACTAATAGTTTAAATCATTTATTAATGTAAGCTTAGTTTATTTTTCTTTCTATATTTTCTTATATTTTTTATTGGGGATTTAGTTTAATTGGTTAGAATCTTGTGTTTGCACCACAATGATCTGGTTTCGAGTACCAGAATCTCCATAAATTTGATAATTTAACTGAATTTGATCTTTACTCTAAATGAGTTATCAAATGGAAAGTTTGGAATTCTAAATAGAATTAGATATTTTTATTCTTAAGTATTTATTAAAGAGATTTTTTTATGTGTTATAGTTTAATATTTAAGTATAGGTTTATTTTTAAGTAATTTCAGTTAATTTTACATAATCCATCTTATAAATTATCAAACCCCCTTTTTAAATATATTAAAATAAAAGGCTCTATTGTCTAATGGATAAGACCTAACATCTTCATTGTTATTATCTTGGTTCGAATCCAAGTAGGGCTAAAAAATAAGAAGCCCCGCAGGAGCGGGGGTTCCGCCCGGTGGGCCGAATAAAGTAAAAATGAAAAATTAGAAAAAATGAGAAAAGTGTAAAAAAATTAGAGTTATAGGTTTAGAAGCATTACCTATATTTATGATAACTTATTATAACCATCTTCAAAAGTTCTCTAGCTCAAAATTCAATTAAATTTGGTAAGTCTCCAAATTATCTCAAAAATAAAAGTTAAATTGTTATAATGATTCTACTTATTAACCTATGAAAAAAGTTAATCAGTAAAAGATTAAGACATGAGCATCAAATAACTGTCAAAATATCTCACTCAAAAAAAGGGAAAATTTAGTCATAAAATCTGAACAATAAGGAATAAATCAAAAAAGTAAATAAAATTAATAAATTAAAGTAGATGAAAAACTCTAAGCTAAATACCGTCTAATTTAGCTTACATTAATTAATGATCAGTTCATGTATACCCCTTCCAAAGCTTCTCTAAAACTTAAATAACTTTCTCTCATCAAAAATAATCCCAAAATAAATAAATATGTAACTTCTGTCAAAATAATCAAATAAGTCAAAATTAAAGTAGTAAGTCAAAATACAAATAATCTAAAAAATAAGATTAAGTTTAAAAACTAAAATAAAGTAAGATATTATTATTTATAATCACTTTAAAATTAGATAACTTTAAGATAAGTTAATGAATTATTCATATTTTAAATAGATGGTTTTTAACATTACTATAACTTATGTTTATATAAGGTCAAATATCCCAATAGTTCAATCTTTTCTTTCTTAAATTTTTTACAAATAATTGCACTTTTAAACTTTAATACTACTATAATAATAAAATAACCTAATTATAACGTATCTTAAATCAAATAATTATACTAAAAATAAACATCTTCAAATGTAGGATAAAAAAGTAAAAGTTAAAGATTAAGACATAAATATAACAATAAAATATATTAGTTTAATCTATTACTCAAAATTATGAAAGTATCTTGTCAAATTAAGTCAAAAAGCTTTAAAATAAAATAAACCCAAATAATAGAAACCATTAAAAAGAAAAAATAAAATAACTTAAATATGAAAAATTAAATACTTCTCTCTAAATAAAATATTGGAGGCATCTACATTAACTTAACATCAGTTCTTATACACCCCTCCAAAAATCAATTCTCAAATAGTTATACATAAATCTGGGTATTCTCTAAATATCTATTCAAATAGTTATCATTATTAAGTCAAAGTTAAATCTCATCTTTTCTTAATTTCTTTCTTTATCTATTATTTTCTTAATTTTTAACATTTTTTGACTAGAATTTACTTACTTTTCCTTATTATTTTAATAATTTATAAAAATATACTATAGTATTAATAATAATCTAAAAATAGAGACTCTAAAAAAGCAAATTAAAAGTTTTAAAAAATAAAGTCGTAAGAATGAAGAATAAATATATAATCTTGTAGATAGATCATTAAAAATTAAATCATCTAAAAGAGATAAACCATTATCTATTTTTTATTTATTTAGGTGTTACAATTAATTATGTTCACTTATTGTATAAACCTCCAATAAATTCTCTTCCTAGATAATTATAAGATTTTTTTAACTATACTTATTTATATCTTTAAATTTTTTTAGATCTGGGATGGGGGTTTTAGATTTACTTTATAAGCTTATTTAGGATTTTTTGATTTTCTGACTTTACTTTAGATCTTATCCTTTTGGATTTTTTGTTATTTTTGGATTGATAAGAAATTATCATTACTTATTATACTTCTTTTTAAATAAAATAAGTCAAATATAGTCAAATTAAGGTATTAAAATTAATAATTAGATTAGGTATTCTAAATTATAAGTGAATTAAAATAGAGAAAGTAATAAAATTATTTCTAATTCTGACTTTAGATCTATTATATTTGAGATTTACATTTTTCTATCATTGATTATGGTTAGATATTTTTATTTAATTCTAAATATATAAAAGATAAACACCTAAAATATTAACTCTAGACATTTAAGCTAAAGAATGTTACATTTAGATTTATCCACCTAATTTTTTATCTTTAGAATGGTTACTATAATATATGCCAAGTGTCTGTATGCTCCTTAATCCAAAAGGTTTTCTTTTTTATTAATCTTTTTTAACCTATACTTTTACTTATATTCTTTTTACTTTATTTATTTTTATTTAGGTATCTTTCTTTATTAGTTGACTATTTCTTTTATAAACTTTATTCATTTATTTTTTGGATTTTTTGACTTTTTTTGTTATATCCTTAAAAGTTTACTATTGAATACCAACGCTAACTTACCTTTGCTTTATGCATATTTATTAAATATACATTAACCTTATTAACCTTAGGTTTTAGTTAACATTTTTATTTTTTACATATATATCTACTTTAGAACCCCTCTTAATTTGTTAATAAATCTAACATTTTTATTTTTTTAGAGTTTAATCTCTTAATTGACAAATTGTTTTTAATTTATTTTTATACGACATTTGGAAAGTTATTTTTAAATTTAAGGTAGATATAGATTTGACTAAATTTTTTTATTATATAATAAATAAGATATTTAATTATGCACTATCATTTAGATTATTAAGTCCACTGTAAGCTAACACTAATTCCTGTATGGCTTCTATATCTAAAATGAAGTTAAAATACCAAATATGACTATTAAAAGTAAATAAATTTTATTTATTTTAGATTAGATTAGTATTAACTAGAATCTTAATTAGTTTAAGAATGTAAGATTCACATATTTTGATATTATATTGTTTAAATTATATTACAATAACTTATCATTAATATCGGTTCTCTATTAAAAAGATGTCTAAATTTGACATATTTGGTTCAATTACAAATTAAACTAGTTAAATATCAGCTTATTTAAAACTTTTTTATTTGTAGATCTATTTTTCTTTATTTATTCACTATGTTATTCATTAATCTTATTCTTAATGATGCTACATATAGTTGGGTATTTATTTACAAGATGGTGCTTCTACTAGTTATGTTAGGATTACACATCTTAATGATTATCTTATGTTATATTTTACTTTTGTTTTTATTGGTATTATTTATGGTATTATTAATAAAGCTTATCATTATAATTAATAAACTTACCCTATTTATAATAAATATGCAACTCATGGTTCAATCGTTTAATTCGTTTGGACTTTAATCCCTGCATTAGTTTTAATTCTTGTTGCTTTACCATCTTTTAAATTATTTTATTTATTAGATCAAGTTTAAATACCTAGTATGACTGTTAAATGTCTTAATTTTTTTATTTTATTTTAGATTGACTATAATCTTAATAAGTTTAAGAATGTAAGATTAAGCTCTTATATATTATTTTGATTTTTTGAATTATCTTACTATTACATATGATTTATATTGGTTCTTATATTAAAAAGGAAAAATGTCTTAAAGCGACATATTTGGTTCAATTCCAAATAGAACTAGTTAAATATCAGCTTATTTTTGAGTCCTACGAAAGTAGGAGTTACGTTGCAGAATAACGTGATTTTCTTAAATAGGTCGATATATTATATTCTTAATTTATTCACAATGTTATTTTTAAATCAAATTATGAATGATGCTCCTTCAAGCTGGGGACTATATTTCCAAGATGGTGCTTCTCCTAGCTATGTTGGTATCACTCATTTAAATGATTATCTAATGTTTTATCTTACTTTCGTCTTCATTGGTGTTATTTATGGTATTATTAAAACAGCTTACCAATATAACTCATCAACTTATCCAATTTCAAACAAATATGCAACACATGGTTCAATTGTTGAATTTGTATGGACATTAATTCCTGCATTAGTTTTAATCTTGGTTGCTCTTCCTTCATTTAAATTATTATATTTATTGGACGAAGTTCAAAAACCAAGTATGACTGTTAAATGTTTAGGCAGACAATGGTACTGGAGTGCGCCGTTTAATTTAGTATTAGCGATGTGGTATTTAACCATCATTCCTGTAACCTTGGAATGTAAAAGAACTAGCTTATTCGATGTTGAAAAACTAGAGGAGTGTAGCATGCTAGTAAAGGATTGAAAGTTTTGTGTAATTCCAAAATATTATTCAGTTCGACTTATGTCTCTCATGGCAAATTTAATTAGAAATTATGAAGTTAACACTACTTTAGATATTAAGAATTACAAATATATCTACTTAGTTAGTATGAGAAAAGTCCAGATTCTTGTACTGGTTACAACTAAGCATTTACTACAACATGTAGGACAGTTTCAATTGCCTAAAAGAGAATCTAACGCTTTACTAAAGAATACGGGATTCCCTAAGGAAAGTAATTTCTATCTTGTACCTGAAAGGCAAGAGTCTTTAAATAAAGACGGGAACGGAGGATCCGTAGTAGAAATGAAGTTAAATAAAATAAATTTCAAAGGGATCCAGTCAAATCTCTTATCAACAACTTTATCCAATAAAAGATTTTATTCGATCAAGGCTTCGTTAAAAAATACGAAAAATGTTGATAAAACTGAGAACGATTTAAATAAGTTTTATGAATTAAATTATAGACAATTATACAATTTAGATTTAATTAAAACTGCATATCTAGATTTAAAATCTAATTCTGATAATTTTGAAAAAAATAATAATAATAATTCTTTAGATAAAATTTCTAATGAATGGGCTGAAAAGACTTGTAAAAGTTTAAAAGATAGATCTTTCATATTTAAACCTTCAAGAAAAATTATGGTTACTTGTCGTAATAATCAAAAAAGAGAAATTAGTATCGCAAATGGAAAAGATAGAGTAATTCAACAAGCATTTAAAATGATTTTACAATCAGCTTATGAACCTATCTTTCTAAATTATTCTCATGGGTTTAGACCAGGGAGATCTCCTCATTCAGCAATTTTTGAAGTTAGAAAATGAACCCGAATTACTTGGATGATTAAAGGTGATATTAAAGGTTTTTTTGATAATGTTGATCATCATATTTTAGCTAATTTATTAAGCAAAAAAATTAAGGATAAAAACTTAATTGATTTTTATTGGAAATTAGTTAGAGCTGGTTATGTTAATAATGGTAATTATAAAGTATCAAATTTAGGTATTCCTCAAGGAGGTATTTTATCTCCATTATTAGCTAATATTTATTTACATGAATTAGATGTTTATATGGAACAATTAATTCAAAAATATACAGTAAATAAACCAGTTTCAAAAAAAAATAAAGAACATACAAGATTATTTAGTGAAATTACTGCTAAATCAAAAAAGAAATTCCCAGATTTTGAATTAATCAAAAGAATGAGAAAAGAACTTAGAAGAATTCCATCTACTATTAGAGACTCTTCTACAGGTACTAGAATTTATTATAATCGTTATGGTGATGATTATGTAATTGGAGTAGTAGGACCCAAAAATCTCGCAGAAACAATTCAAAATTTAGTATCAGATTTTTTAAAAAATGAGTTATTGATTGACTTAAATAAAGAAAAATCCCAAATTACTCATTTAACATCAAAAAGTCTTAAATATTTAGGTTACGAAATTTTCAGAAGAAATAGAAAATATTCCGAATCCCAATTAACATATAATAGTAAAACTAACACATATAGAAAAGGATCTAATCATAGAGTTATTTTATATGCTCCTATTAATGATCTTATTAATAAATTAGTTGATCATAAATTTGCTATTCTAAATGGTACACAAGCCAAACCAAAAGCGATTACAAAATGGATTTATCTTGAACCTCGAGAAATTATTAGTCGATATAATGGAATTTTAAATGGAATTTATTATTATTATAAAGGAGTTGATAATTTAAATCAATTAAGTTATACTAATTGGATTTTAAGATTTTCAGCAGTATTTACATTATCAAGAAAATGGAATATTAGTCCTAAAAAAGTTTTCAAAAAATTAGGTAAAAATTTAACAGTAAAAACTGTAAATAGTAAAGGAAAAGAAACATCAATTTCATTAGCATTACCTAAAACATTATCAAGAAATAGATTATTTAAATTAGATAACTACTTAAATTTTGACCCATTTAAAATCAAATATTATAGTGTAAGATCTCATCATGTATGGGATGAACCTTGTATAATTTGTGGAACAAATGAAAAAGTCGAAATGCATCATGTAAATCATATTAGACGAGGTAAAAAAGTAGGATTTACAGGACTTCAAAGTCAATTAAATCGAAAACAAATTCCAGTTTGTGTAAATTGTCATGATAAAATTCATAGTGGAAAATATGATGGATTATCATTAAAAAATCTAAAATAACCACGCAGTATAGATTTGATGGAAAGCCGTATGCAGGGAAACTTGCACGTACGGTTTGGTGGAAGGTTTCTCATAACCCAAGAGGTGTGGAAAATCGATCCAACGTTATGAATTAAATGACTTTGTTACAGATGAAAATGAAGCAATTGCATTTGATAGTTATATGGTACCCGAAGAAGACTTAGAAGAAGGAACACTAAGACAATTAGAAGTTGATAATAGATTAGTATTACCAATTGATACAAATATTAGATTAATTCTTTCAAGTGGTGATGTTATTCATAGTTGGGCTGTACCTTCATTAGGTATTAAATGTGACTGTATTCCAGGTAGATTAAATCAGGTATCATTAAAAATTGATCGAGAAGGTGTATTCTATGGTCAATGTTCTGAATTATGTGGAGTATTACATGCATCTATGCCTATTGTAGTACAAGGAGTTTCATTAGAAGACTTCTTAGCTTGGCTTGAAGAAAACTCATAAATAATCCAAAAATCTAAAAAATTAACCCCCACAAACCTTAAATAATGAGTACAGTATCAAATCATCATTCCTTGTAACCTCTCAATAAAATAAATAATATCTCTCAATATTTAACATCTTTCAAATTTTGTTAATCTTATTTTACTGGTATTATTTACTCATAATACTATAATAATACACCACTTTAATTTTTCTTAATAATTTTAAACAACAAAAATAAATCATAACTTACAGTTTAAATCTAAAATTAATAACCCTAAATCAAACTATCCCAAATCTCAAAACGGTCAAAAAATAATATTCAAAATGCCCACATGATATGTATGATAATAATAAAATAAGTTAAAATTTAGAGCTAATTAACTAAAAAAATTACTTTTGTTTGAACCACTATAACTTATCATTAGTTATGGTTACCCACCCATCCTCTCTTTGTCTTCTTTTAAACTATTTGCTCATTTTTATTTATTGATTTACTCTTATTTATTTATATTTTTTCCTATTTCTCTCTTATTGCTTTTAAACTTTAGGTTTATTATTATTCTTATATTTATACTTTATCTTATATAAATAATTTAATAATGGTAGTCAAAATAAGTTTATATAACTACTCCTAATAGATTTAACTTAATTCAGCCCACCGGGCGGAACCCCCGCTCCTGCGGGGCTTCTTCTTATTATATATTCTCTATCTTTTTCTTATATAACTTAATATATCTTTTATTTATCAAAATTTTTTTAAGTTATAAACAGTTAAGCAAGTAACAAATATACTTTTATATTATTAATTAGATTATAATATTATCACATTCTTATGGTAGAATTATTATATATTAAAGAGTTATAGTATATAGTAGTAAAAATAAGAAAAATACAAATGAAGCAACCATAAAATTAGGATATAGATTAATAAAAATCATCATAATAACTAATGGTTCAAACCTATAGATCAAATAAAAATAAAAAGTACTTCAAAAAATAATATCATTGCTCGGTTCTCTTCAAAATTAAAAATAAACAAATCCAAGAAAAAAAGATTAGATCAAAAATAATAACTTATATAAGATTAAGAGAGTAAGAGTAAGCTATAATTTAAATTATATTACTAAAACTAATGATAACTAACTATAATAACTTTCAAAAAGTAGGTCTTTATATTACATTCAAAATGTTATATCAAAAAATAAAACTTGCACACAAATGTATAAAACAAATAACAACTTTCAAAAAATACCTAAATAAAAATACTCTTCAAAATATATTTAGATTAACACTTAAAAGTTCAAAAAATGTGTAAATATATAATCTAAAAATAAATAATAAATATTAGAGATAGCTGTTATAGTATTAATTATCATCTCCCTATAGTGGCTCTAAATAAGAAGAAAAATAAGAAATAATGAGCCCCGCTCCTGCGGGGGTCATCCCCCTCTCGGGGAATGATAGATGTTAAAAGAAATTGGAGGGAGTTACAGTAAATTATCATCAGTTATGGTTCTCTCACAACCCCTATTCAAATTTTTAAAACTAATATAGTCTTAATTTTTTCTACTTCTTTATCTTTATTGATATTTTATAATTTTTTATACTTTTTTCACTATAGATAGTTTTTAGTTTTATTTAGTTATAATTAGATTACTTTTTTTATTAATATAAGACTTTAGTGGTAATATATTATTAATTATCCTTAGTTTTAATTTTTAGATATTTTGACTTATTTTGAGTATTTTAGTTTTGATTATATCAACTGGATCTTATCATTAGTTTCTATACACATATTTTAAAGCTCTTGTTTTCATCATTCTTTTATTCAAATCCTTTATGTAATTAGTTTACTCTCTTTACTTATTTTTTGTTAAGAGATTCTAGTTTTCCTTTTTATTTAAGAGTTTGATGTTAGCTCGGTTAGAACGCGCTCTAGAGATTTTAACACATGCGAATCTTACGATTCTTTTAGAATTGTGGTGTACAGGTGAGTATTAAAAAGTATGGACCTTAAATTTTGGTTTAAGCTTTTTTAAGTGAAATGCCAAATAAATGCTTTAATTTTATTTAAAGTTATTAAAGGAGGTTTCTCTGATTTAAGACTAGCTTTTCTCAATTTTAGTAGTTGGTGAGGTAATGGCTTAACAAGCTTTAATTGTAATCATAGCACTTATCGGTGTTCTGATCACATTGGCTCTGAAACAACAGCCAAGTTAAACTTTTAGTTTATCCAGCAGTGGAGAATATTAGTCAATGATCGAAAGATTGAACTAGTCATCTAGATGAGATAAACTTTACTTTGTGAAGATTTCTCCAATAATTTAGTAAATTTGATACTAAGTTTATGTAATTCTTGCTAATTTCCGTGCCAGCAGCAGCGGTTAGACGGATAGAATTAGCGTTTAACATATTAAAAAGGCCTAAAACGTTTGTAGACCGAAAATTCTTTAATTTTCTAGAGTATTGATTAGGTGTAAGTAGAATTGTTAAATAAGGGATCAAATCCTACAATCTTAATGAGACTGTTTAAAGTGAAGACAACTTACAATAATATACTGACGTTGAGAAACGAAGGCTTAGGTCGCGAAAGAGATTAGATACCTCTGTAGTCTAAGCTGTAAACGATTATTGCTAACAGAAGATTAATTTATTTTTTACTTTTGTTGTGTGAAGACTTTAAGCAATATGCCTGGGAAGTAATTTCGCAAGATTGAAACCCAAAACATTAGACGGTCTTGGAAATCCGCAGTGAATCATGTTATTTAATTAGTCATTCCGCTAAAAATCTTACCTTTGCTTGTAATTTATTTTTATAAATCAGGTATTGCATGGCTGTCTTTAGTTAATGTCGTAAGATGAGGTTAATTCCCATAAATTAACGAAACCCCTTTTAGAATAAATATTTCTAAAGATTAGTGATAAACTAATATAAGGGACTAAGACAAGTCAATATGATCCTAATGTAAAGGGCTATAGACGTGATATAAAATTTAATCCAATCACTATTAAAAATGCAAATTAAAAGAATGGTGTAATGGTTAGAAGATTGTACAGATTAAAGTCTGAAATTTGACTTTATGAAGTAGGAATTGCGAGTAATCACTAATCATAACGTAGTGGTGAATTTTATCTCCAAGATGTACTAACTACTCGTCAAGCGTTGAAAGTACAAGTTTCTCGAAGATTTTATAAAAAATGAAATCGAAAGGTACTGTGCGATTAATGTTAAGTCGAAATAAGGTAACCGTAGTGGAAATTGCGGTTGAATAATTATTATCAGGATAACCCCCAAAAATAAGAAAACTTTAGAACTAACTAAATAAAAACATCTACATAAAGTTATGATAGTTAATAGTACTCATCTTCAAAAAGATCAAAATCACTTAATCATCTAAAAAAATCTAAATAAAAATCTTAAGTACTAAAATCTCTTATATGCTTAAATAAAAATTAGATAAAATTATGAAGACTTAAAAACAGAGTTTAGAGTTTTACAACATATTAGCATTATTTACTATCACCTAAATTTAAAAGTTATAATCTAATTACCACTTTATCTAGATAGTCATGCCTCTCAATTATTATTTTCTCTTATGTAATCTTATATATTTATTATATATTTAAATATTTAGATTTAGTATTTATAGGAGTGATTATATTTTATTTGTATTTTATTTATGATACCTACTATATTCATTCATAAGTTATTGTAACACCCTTAAAGCAATTTCCTCCTATAATTACTTTATCTTTTCTTTCTAATTTTGTTGGTGTAGTTTAATTGGTTAAAATAGTCTCTTCATACGTGATTGATCTAAAGGTTCAAATCCTTTCACCAACTTTTTCAAATAAGTTCTTAACTATTCCCTCTAATTTTTATCTTTAATTAGAGTACTTTAATTATTTTATGATTAATTGAATAGTTTATTTACTTTTTATGACTCTAATTTTTTTATTCATATTTATATGACAAATTTATTAAATTCTTTCTTTAGTTACGTAAATAGATGGTTATTCTCTACTAATGCTAAAGATATTGCAATCTTATACTTATTCTTTGGTTTAATCTCAGGGATGTTAGGTGCTGTTTTCTCATTCATTATTAGAATGGAATTATCAGGACCTGGTAGTCAATTTTTAGCAGGAAATAATCAATTATACAATGTTGCCATTACTAGCCATGGAGTATTGATGATTTTTTTCTTCATCATCCCAGCACTATTTGGGGCATTTGGAAATTACCTAGTACCTCTAATGATTGGTGCTCCAGATGTTGCTTACCCTAGAGTTAATAATTTCACTTTCTGGTTATTACCTCCTGCTTTAATTTTAATGCTATTATCTACTCTTAGTGAAGAAGGACCTGGTACTGGTTGGACAGTGATCTATCAAGATAAGCTGTCTTGGTTTTTTGTTTATTTAATGAGTTTTACATTAACTTACCATCACTCATTATTGTATTCAAATAACTTTTTAAAACACTGCTCGATGCGGGAAACTCCTCTATCGGAGGTGAATACTCTTAATCAGATGAACAAAACATCATCTTTTTTAGATGTAAAAATGTCACTAACATGGGGACAATCCGCCTGGTTTTATAATAATATCAAATTTATAATGCCATCAGAGACTACACGCAGTGCATTCAATCAAACAAAATTAAATAATAATCTAAATAAATACTCTAATAATTTTATTTCTAAGAATTCTTATATAAAATATTATAATAAATTTGATTTTGAACAATGGTTAATTGGTATTATTGATGCTAATGGTTATTTTTATATTAATAAAGAAGGTTCATGTAATTTTTATTTTAAAATTATTATAAACAAGTATAATTTACCTTTACTTTATTTTATTAAATCTAGATTAGGTGTTGGTTGGATTAGACTACCTAATAATAACATCAGTTATTGTACATATCAATTAAAAAATCCTAAACATATCATAGAATCTATTCTTCCTATTCTTGAAAAATATCCACTTTTATCTAGTAAATATTTTTATTACATAAAATTCAAAAATGCTCTTCTTATTTATAATGATTCTACTCTTACTCTAAATGAGAAAAAGAGTTTAATCTCCTATTTTGAGATTATTAATTTACCTGTTAATTTTATTGCACCTATTTGGAATAAAGTAAATTATAGAGTTAATTCAAAAGATGAAGCATTAAAAGTAATATCAAAATCCTGGTTAATTGGATATTTAGAATCAGAAGGAAATTTTTCAATTATGTCAAAAGGTTCAGATCGAAAGGTTCATGTATTTAAGATTATTAAGAAGATGGATTCGATTATATTACGATCTATTGCTTTAATTTTAGATATAAAATTTTATAATAAACAAACATATATAATGGTTACAACTCAAAATAAAGGAAGTATCCTTTCTCTAATTCATTATTTAAAAAATACAATGAAAGGAATTAAATCTTTAGAATATCGAATTTGGTCAAGATCTTTTCTAAAAACTAAACAAGATAATATCCAATTATCAAAAATTCAAAAATTAATGAATAATATTCCTTCAATTAGATTAGATAAGAATTTAAAGATTAAGAAAGTATTTAAAAATGATATATAATTTAATATCCTTTAAAGGTTTAAAGATTGAATGAAGGTATAGTCCACTCCACTATGAGAATAGTGGGTTTTTATCTACTTTACTTACTTGATTATCTCTATATAATTTAATCAAGGTTAATGGTACTCACCAAAAAAAGTTAAGTTTATATTTTTGTGTTATCCTCCATTATCTACTATTACTTCTCACTCTGGTCCTGCTGTAGATTTAGCTTTATTAAGTCTACAATTAACTGGTATTTCATCTACTTTAGGTTCACTTAACTTAATTGTTACTATGCTTAATATGAGAACACCAGGTATGAGTTTATATCAAATGCCTCTTTTTGCATGGAGTATTATGATTACATCTATTTTACTATTACTAACTCTACCAGTTTTAGCTGGTGGATTATTTATGTTATTCACAGATAGAAACTTAAACACATCATTCTACGCTCCAGAAGGTGGTGGTGATCCTGTATTATACCAACATTTATTCTGGTTCTTTGGTCGATGGCCCTTAAATTCTAATGAATTTACGCATTGTGCTATAAGCTGGAAACTTATGTATTCATTAAGTAGTACTACAAAGATAAGTGTTTCTTTATGGTTACCCCTTTTAGTAAAAATCTTCTTAATGGTAAGTAATCAGCTGCTAACGAAAAGTTATCTCTTTTTTAGAAATTTTAAATCTTTTTTTAATAAAGTAAATTATTCTAACTTAGTAGGAAGCTCAGAGACTACACGCACAACACTCTATAATGATCATTTTTATCAATGGTTAGCTGGCTTAATTGATGGTTGTGGTTCATTTAAAGTAAATAAAAAAGGTAATGTTAATTTAGAAATTTTATTACCTTTATCAGAAGAGAAAACATTAAAATATCTTCAAGATAAATTAGGTGGATCTATTAAATTAAGATCTGGTTATAATATGTTAAGATATAGATTACAAGAGAAAAAGGCTATTTTAAATCTAATCACTAGAATTAATGGTGAAATTCGTACATCTAAAAAGTTTAAACAATTATCTCATATTTGTGTTTTAATTAATAAACCTATCTTAACTCCTAATAAATTACATTTCTCTCATTTTTGGTTTGCTGGATTTTGGGATGCTAATCTTAATTTTGAATTAGATTCTTCTTCAAAAAAACCACAACTTATTATTAGCTCAAATAATAAACTTTTAGTTGATATTCTATTCTTTAAACAAATCTTTGGTGGTCTTATTTCTTATAATAGAGGTTCTAATGGATATTATAAATGGTCAATCTCTAAAAAAGATGATTTATTAAAATTTATTGAATACTTTAAATTGTGTCCTAATCGTACAACTAAAAGGAATAAGATTAATTTAATTAAAGAATATATTTATTTAAGTGATCTAGAAGCATATAATTCTGAACCTAATAGTTATCAACATAAGCTATGGGTTACTTTAATTAAAAAGATTAAATTATAGAGTGATGATATAGTCCGATAAATAGGTCTTTACGGAAAGTAATGCCTTATTCTTATCACATCCGGAGGTCGGCTGTTTGAGCCTTCAGTTGTTGCAGTTTGCTGGGAGGACTTGTAAACACAGATTCAGCTACTTCAAATTCACGAATAAAGTAAAAATGCTAAATCAGATGAGTCAATCAGCAGGTAAGAGTCGAGCATTTTCAAGCTCAGCTTGTACCTCAGAGACTTTAAGCAACAAAATCACAACAGATAATCCTAAACTTGTTTCAGAACATCCAAAAAAACATGTCAAACCTATGAATGATACTGAATTTGGTTATTATTTAGCAGGTTTAATTGATGGAGATGGTCATTTCTCAAAAAGTGGAGTAGAAATTGCATTTCATTCTGCAGATCATTTATTAGCACATTATATTAAGACAAGACTTGGTCATGGCAAAATTTCTGAAGTTAAAGGAAAAAATGCAATTGTATTAAGATTTGGTTTAGATGGAACAAAAGAAGTAATTACTTTAATCAATAATAAGTTTAGAACCCACCATAGATTTGAACAAATTGAAAAAAATCTTTTTACTAAACCTTCTTTTTCTAACTTTTGTAATAATCTAGATTTAAGCTTAGATAAAAGTGAAAATTTAGATAATTATTGGTTATCTGGATTTTCTGATGCAGATGCCAGTTTCCAGATCAAAATCTTAAAACGATCTTTAACTAGAACGGAAGTTAGATTAAATTACCAAGTGGATCAAAAATATGATTACCTATTAAAATTAATTCAAAAAGAATTAGGTGGTAACATTGGACATAGAAAAAGTCAAGATACTTATTACTATGGTTCAACAAGTTTTGTAAATGCAGTCAAAGTAATTAAATATTTCGATAAGTACCACTTAATGTCAACAAAACTAATTAGTTACTTAAGATGGAGAAGAGCTTATTTAATTATCCAAGATCGTAGACATTTAACACCTAAAGGTTTGGAAGAATTGGCAGAATCAAAATCAAGTATTGCTAAATTAGAAGAAATTCGAAAAACCTATAGTTTAGAAAATGATTAAATCTGTGTGATTTAAGATAAAGTCCTAACAAGAGTGAGAGCTCTTGCAAATAAAAAGATTAATGACATATATTTTTAGTGTTAATTAATTATTAACCCCCTATAAAAACCCCCATAAATAATGGGAGTCATAATCTTCAAATTAAAATAATTGTTACATTCTAATTATGCCTGCTTTTGGAGTTGTTAGTCACATTATCTCTACTTTATCAAATAAACCTATTTTCGGTAGAGAAGGAATGATTTGTGCTATGGCAAGTATTGCTATTCTTGGTTTAATGGTATGGAGTCATCATTTATTCACTGTAGGTCTAGATGTTGATACTAGAGCCTATTTCAGTGCTGCTACTATGATTATTGCTATCCCAACAGGTATCAAAATTTGGGCGTCCGTTCGAATGTGTAAGGAATTCTAAGAAAATTCTTAGACATTACAGTTGAGTGTAATGAAAACCATTGAGCTTACCTTGATTTCGTAAGAATAGAGGGACAACAGCCTGCTCAAAAAAGGACAATGAAGGAAAATCACACATGAATTTTAAATGAATTCATTCCTAAGATATGTCTAAAGGTTAATAGTTTAAAAAGGATGAGGTTGAATTACCAAAGTATGAGTTATTTCGGAATCGATGCGTTCTATGCTTGGGTGTGTGACTTACATGCATATCTTCAATCTTCAGTGGTGAAAATTTACACAAGAAGCAACTCAAAAAATTGGAGACGTAACTTATTCGTGTTAAGGACAGATAACAAAAGTACCTCCTTTTTAAACAGACTAATGAAGTTAATTCTTTTATTAGTATATGTCTTACATGTTACCGGAGAAGTCCTTTTTCAAAATATGAGAAAGGATGGCAGAGGCTTCGTAGTACGAAAATTAAATATTCGAAAGGGAGCTAAGTATCGAAATTTAAATCAAATTCGGTTATATTCTACTAGAGGCAAGGGTCAGAAATTGTTGGAGGTATCTCCAAAACCTAAAGAAATTTCAAAAGATTTCTTAACCTTAGCTAAACATTGGTCAATTTGTTCAAATTATAAAGAAAGAATTTATTATGATCTAAAAGGTTATCTAAAATTAGATGATTTATGGTATACTTCTTATTTAAAATTAAGAAAAATAAAAAATCTAAATAAGTTAAATATCAATCCTCTTACTAAAACTAAAATTATGAAGTTAAAAGAAAGTGTATTAAATGGTACTTTTGAATGAACTAATACAAAGCATCAATTATTGCATAAAACACCAAATCAAAACCTAAATCAAACTTCAATAAATGATAAATTAGTACAAGAAGTATTAAAAAATATTCTAGAACCTATCTTTGAGTTAAATTTCTTAGAAGTTTCTCATGGATTTAGACCAAATAGAAATTGTCATATTGCTTTAAAATATTTAAATACCAAAATGAAAGATAGTATTTGGTTTATTGAAGGAAATATAGAAAATAATACTTTAAATACAACACTATTAATAGAATTAATCTCCAAAAGAGTAAAAGATAAATTAATTTTATCATTACTTAGAAGTGCTCTTAAATCTAATGTTTTAATGAGTAAGGAATTATTATTTATTCCTGAAGTTGGGATTGAACATGGTAGTACTTTAAAAACATTATTAACAAATATTTATTACCATGAATTAGATAATTATTTACAAAATTTAAGTCAAAATTATGAAGGTTCAATTAAAGCTTCAAATAGAAGAAAAAATCCTGCAAATTTAAGATTATTAAGAGAAGGAAAAAAAAGTGAAGCTTATAAATTAAGACTTCCTTCAAGAGATCCTTTTGAAAAAGAATATAGAAATGTAAAATATATTAGATATGGTGATAAATTTTTAATTGGAGTATTAGGTTCAAGAAAATTAACTTTAGAAATTAGAGAAAAAGTAAGTGGATTTTTAAATGATAAATTAAATATTACATTAAATCCAGATACCAAAATTAATCATATTTCAAATGGTATTTCCTTTTTAGGTTATATTTTTAGTAGAAAATCATTATATACTAAACAACATTATAATAATAGATTAGTAAAAAGACATATGACTATTCCTACTTTAGATGTAGATTTAAAAAAAGTAGTTAACTATTTAAGTCTAATGAAATTCTGTGATAAATCTGGTAAACCATTACCAAATTTTCGATTCTTAAGACATCCACAATCTGAAAGTAATAATCAAATCAATGATATTTTAATCTATTTAACTGATTGGTGGTCAATTGCTGGTAATAGTAAAAGAGTATTAGCTTATACAGCTTATATTCTAAGATATTCTCTAGCTAAAGTTTATGCTGCAAAATTTAAACTTAAAACTGTATCTTCAGTTTTTAAGATTGCAGGTAATGATTTAAAAAGACCTTTAGGTAATACAAAATACTCTGCAGTAGGGCTTACAGACTCAGAAATTACAAAATGGAATTCAAATAAAAGAATAATTCCATCAATTTTATATGATAGATATTGGAAAATTCCTCAAAGATCATTAAGTAAAGTGCAAATTAATTGGAAACCTGAATATATTAAACTTATTGAAAAATGTGATAATTTGGAAAAATTTGCTAAATTCTTAAGTAATTTATTATTCTCAAATAAACCTACTTACCCATTAATCAAAATAGGTTGGCGACTTTCTAAAGGTATTCAAAATACTGGAGAAAGATGTATTATTTGTGGAGATGATAAAAATATTCAGATGCATCATGTACGATCACTTAATAATATTGATAAATATACTAATCCTATTCATAAACATATTATTTCTATGTCTAGAAAACAACTTCCATTATGTAAAACACATCATTTAGAAGCTCACAGAGGTAATTTGTCTAATAAAACAGTTAGATTACCAAGATTTTCTACTAAAAAGTAATTCTTTTTTATAATTTAGAACAGATTAGAGTAATGAAATAAAGTAGAGTTGGAGAGCCATGTGATTGGTAACAATCTTGCATGGTTCGGTGGGAGCTTTGGTCTTATAAATGCTAATTCTAATATTTATTAGAAATTCGTAAGATTCAATTCGACCCAATTCAGTTGGTTAGCAACATTAACAGGTGGTTCTGTACAATGGTCAAGAGTACCAATGCTTTACGCCTTAGGTTTCTTAATCTTATTCACTATTGGAGGATTAACAGGAGTTATCCTAAGTAATTCAGTTCTAGATATTGCTTTCCATGATACACAAAATTTAATAAAACCCTTAAAAGAATGGGTAAATCCGTTAAAAGAAAATAATAACTTTGTTGATAATTTATTAAGCTTTTCTTTAGGTCTTTTTAACTTTAATAAAAATAAGTCTTCTTCTTATCTAAAAAATGGAGAAACGTTTGTTAAAAAAGATCAGCAGTTAGTAAACATAAGTTATCTTAGATCCTATTTAGTAGGAGTAGTAGATGGAAAAGGTCAATTTCAAGTTAATAATTATCAATACTCTCATTTACAATATAGATTAGTAATTCAATTAGCTAATAACTTATCAAATAATTTAGTACTAATATTAATTCAAAAAATAATTGGTGGTAAAATAATTACAAAAAATAAAGATAAATATTTAGTCTTCAATAATCTAAATGAAGAAATACTTGAAATTTTTACGAAATATCCTCTTCTAACTTCTAGAAAAATCTGTCAATTAGATTTTATAAAAAAATGTATAAAGAATTCGAATCCATTAGCTTATTATATTTCAGCAAGAAATTATAAATATAATGATCAATTAAAGATTACAAGAATTAATGGAGAGAAATGGTCTTCAATAAATAAAGAAAGATTATCCCATTTCAGAGCTTGGTTTAATGGTTATACAGAAAGTAAAGGTTGTTTAATGTATACTCCTTATAAATATCAAATTAAAGAAAAATATGATCAATATCTGTTAAATCTCATTAAATCTCATTTTAATGTCACAAATAAAGTCAAAAATATCTCATTAAATGAATATAGTTTAGAAATTTATAATAAAAAAACATTAGAAAAGATCCAAGAAAATCTAAAATTAAATCCTTTATTAGGAATAAAAGCTTAAACAAAAAAATCTTCAAAGTTATAAAAAAGTGTCATGTGGTAATGCCACCATAAAGAAAGAATAAATCTTTTTTTGGTAAAAATAAATATTTTTGCTAACGGTAAAGTCTTTAAACTCAATAATCCAACCACTCAAATAAGAGTGACAAAGGGTTAAGATAATACCGTGGAAACCAAACTTAATTAACTATAACCCCATCAAAATAAATAAAATAAGGTTAAAAGTATTTAAGAAGTAGGATCCGTAGAGACTAAACGTGGCAGTCGAAAATTTATTAAATTAAATGAATCTAATAAGATCACTATAATAATAGTGGTAGATAAGTTATAGTCCGATCCATCGTGTGAACGATGTTAAATATAAAGCTAAGTTAAAAATAGTTTACAGTAACTTATGACTTATTTCGTGGTCGCTCATTTTCACTATGTTCTGTCAATGGGTGCACTGTTTGGATTATGTGGAGCTTATTACTTTTGGTCACCAAAAATGTTCGGTCTTATGTATAATGAAACATTAGCCTCAATCCAATTCTGGACTCTATTCATTGGTGTTAATGTAGTCTTCGGACCACAACATTTCCTTGGATTAAATGGAATGCCTAGAAGAATTCCTGACTATCCTGACGCCTTTATTGGATGGAATTTTGTTTCAAGTGTAGGATCAGCTGTTTCAATTATTTCTCTATTCTTATTCCTTTATGTAATTTACGATCAATATACATCAAATAGAGTGGTAACAACAAATCCATATCTAATTCCAAGTTATTTTGATGATAATGTAGTCTTCGTAAATGAAAAATTAGGAGTAGCAGATTCAATTGAATGGTTATTACATTCTCCTGTACACGAACATGCATTTAATTCTCTTCCAATTAAAAGTGTTTAAGAAACTATCCCCTATTAACCCCCATTTAAATTAAAAATTAACCCCCACCTTAAGAAACTTTAAAGGGATCTACATGATTATATGGTTGTTCATTGTAACCCCTCCAAAATCCTCTAATTTCGATTTATATGCTTATAGAGTTTAGTATTCTATCTCATTTAACTTTAATTAATATATTTATACTTATACTTAATTTAAGGATAATTACTCTAATTAATGACTTAGCTTTCTTTTACATTAAATAATCTAAACTATACTTAATAATAATCTTATTATATATTAAATATAATAGATATAATAACAGATCATATAATTACATGGTTATTAATAAATCTATACTTAAAAATAAAATTTATAATGATTATATATCCAAATAAGGTATAAAAAAATCAAAATAATATCAACCCAACTGAAAATAAGCTAAAAATAAGTCAAAAAAAGCATAATGATTAAATCACCTTTAAAATGTAGTACAGATATGAATGTTAACTCAAGGTAACACTTTAAACATAAAGTAAAACTTCAAATAAAGTAACAAATCAAATAGGGTATTTTATATATATCTTAACTAGAGAATAACTATTCTATTCTAAATTTATTAATATTTATTAAGTTGTGATATCTTTTCTATTTAGTGACAACTTTTTTGAGGGTTTGATTATTTTAATAGGTTTATAATAACATATGATAACTACATGTAACACCTCCAAGACCTTTTGCGTTTATTTTTTATTTTTCACTTTTGACTTTGATCATATATCATATTTTTTATTTTTAGTTATATTTATTGGGTAATAGTATTATCATAGCTTGAAGGGGATTTATTTTTATTAACTTTATTATTTAATATATCTATCTTAACTAATCTTAAATTAGGATAAATTCTAATAATTATTTAAAAGTAACTTTATTCTTTCTCTCTTTACTTTAATATTATTTTTTAGCTGTATTTATGAGATTTTTTGACTTATTTTGAGTATTCATTTTTTATTTTTTAATATATACCTTAAGTAACCATATTATTTCTCTGTATTTTTTTTTATAAAAATTAATAATATCTTATAGATCACTTTGGAGAGGGTAGCTTTTATAAAAAATTTTAACTTAATATTATATAGTATCAATTTAAAGTAAATATTTAAAACCTAAATCAAATTAAGTAATATTGTCCAATAATTCTAAAGATACCCTATTATAATAGATTAAAAATAATAGGGAACATAAAGCTTGTAGTAGAGCTCTTATAATAATTTTAAAAAATAGTATACCTAAATTCAACATCAAAATAGCCAACTAATTTAAATAAGTAATAAAGATAGGAAACTAAATAAGAAAATCAAATCTTAAAGTAAAATCTAAAAGAAATCTAAGAATTATGCAATATGATGAATCTAATGAAAAGAAGTTTATAATTTAATCTACATTAACTTATGTTTATAATGGTATAACACTTTAAAACTAAAATATAAATAAGATAAAAATATAACTAAAGTAGGTAACTTTCTATAGTGATCTAAAAATATAAAGTATTTAACTTAAATAACCTTCGCCTTAGCTTCATAATTTAGATAGAGTTTTAAACTTTTTTAGAAAGTATTACTTAATTTAATGTTTTGAATGGCTATTCTATTTAATTAGTTATTTAAATAAATATCACTATATATAATGATAGGTTCTTGTTAACCTTTTCAAATAGCTTTCTAAATTTCTTTAAACTTTTCATAATTCATGGGTTTATTTATTTCTTTCTTATTTTTTATTTAGATAATTATTTATTTTGCTTTTTGACTATACTTTATCACTTTATTTCGGATTTAGTTTATTTATATTATTTTTATGCTTTTACCTATTTAGATTTATCTTAACTAACATAGAAAGAATTTTTTTAATAATGTTGATAATTTTTAATGTTTAATATGGTTGAGATATTTTATATAAAGATTCATCAAATCTAAAATAAATCAAAAGGTCAATAATCAATACTTAAACCAAAATTAAGTTAATATATATATTCACTAATTTATTTATTTTTTCTCTTCTGGTAAGATTAGTTTTAGAGAAGGTTACAATAACTAATGTTCAAAATCTATTACCCCTCCAAACTAACTTTTTAATTTTTATTTCTATATATTCTTCATTCTTTTTTAGTAAGGAGATTTTTTATTTTTATTTGCACCTTTATTTGGTTTTATTTAGAACATTTTTATATTTTTTAGTATATATTTTGTTACTTTTTCCTATTATTATTTTTTATAGATATTTAGTTATTGTATTTATCCACTTTATTTTTTAGAGGGATCTAGAACTTATGTTTAATTGAGTAATATTCTTACTAATAATAAAGCACTTAATATAAATAAATATATAAAGCTTAAACCCTAAAAATTGAAGATCAATACCAATTAATAATTATGATCTAAACTTTTGGAGGAGGATACAATTAATTATGTTCAGTTATTGTAAACCTCTTTATTCTATTTAAGTCTTCAGAGTTTTCACATTCTTTATGATTTTATTTTTCTTTTCCTATTTTCTTTATCCTTACTTTTATTTATCTCTTTTTTATAATTTTGGATTTTATTTACCTTAATTTATTTAGATTTTTATTTATTGAAATTATTTAGTATATTACTATTTTATTTGGTTTATTTATTTTTTGCTTTATTTTTATCATCCTTATTTGAGATCTTTTATTTTTAGCGGATTTATTTTATTTTTTGAAAGGGATTTGAATTTTTGCCTTTAGTTTGGGTTATTTAGATGTTTAATAATAAGTTAATAATATTTATTGGACCTTTTAAAGCTTTTTTATATTTATTATAAATATAAATATATATATGTTAAATTACCTTAGTTGTAATAAAGATAAAGTTTAATTTATTAATTAGTTATTGGGGTGTACATGAATTTATGTTTTAATTGGCTAATACACCCTATACTCACTTTTATTAATTAGTATTTTTTTATATACTTAATTTTTATTTTTGAGATGGCATATTTGATTTTTATTTTTTATTTTTAAGACTATACTTCTTTATTTTCACATTTTGGTGATTTTTATTTATTTTCTTAGATAGGACCTTGACTGATCTTTTATTTAGGTTGATTATTAATAATTATATAATACTTTATATATATCAATACTTAATGATTAATCATTAATCCTTAATACTTAATACTTAAACCATAAATAACTTTAATTTAATACCAATAAAGAATAATCATCTTAATTTGAGAGATTCACTTTTAAAAAGCTTGACCTTGATATATGTTAAGTTATTGTTAAACATTTTATTCTTTCTTTCTTTTATACATTTCTTTTTTAGCCATACTTATTCACTTTTATACTTATTTCAGATTAATTAACTTTTATTAAGCTTATTTTTGAGGATTCTTTCATTTTTATTTCTTTTTGGTTTTACTTTGATTTTTTGATTGGATTTTTATTTTATTTATTTATTAGTTTCATCTTTTTATTTTACAGAGTTTATATTCTTTGTTTATTTTTGACTCTATTTTAATTTTTGACTTTATCACTCTTAACTTTATTTTGTTTAATAGGGAGATATTCTTTTTGAGGTTATTTATTATTTTGACCATTATAAGAGAACTTTTATTTAATATATTATTTTATCTTTTTTATTACTATTTATTGCAGAGATTTTTATTTTAGTTATTTTTATTTGTTAGTTTTAGAGCATTTGTGGGAGACTTACATTAATTTATGTTTAGTATCTATACACATCCTTAAGATAAAGTTTTCTTATTTATTTAGGTTGATTTTGAGATATTTACTTATTTTTATTTTTATTTAGTTTTTTTAGCTTACTTAACTTTTTTGCATTCTTTTTAGTGATTTTTTTATTTCTCACTTTAGAATATTTATTTTTTGAGGGTTTTATTATATTCACTTTTATTTATGACTTATATGGTATATAATATTTAACTTAATTAGATATAACTCTATTTTAGATTTAACTATATTATCTATATACTTAATTAATAAAATTTATTTTTTAAAATTTTTCTTATCACTTAATTTATGGCCTGGTTATTGACCAGGGATAACCCTTTATGGGTTAGAAATAAATTAATTAAAAATTTTTATTTATCAATAATAACTAATGATTAATATTTATAATCTTTAAAAATATTCTTCTTTCTTAATTTTCTTTATATTGTTTAAATTCTTTTCTCTTTTTACACTTTTATGATTTATATTGGTGTTTATTTATTATTATTTTACTTTACTTTAATATAAGTAACTCATGATTATCTTAATAATTTTGTTTATGTAATTCATTTAATAATATTATCTTAATATAGACAAATCAAATCTCTAAAATATTTTGCGATTTAGTGTAATTTGGTTAACATCATTGACTCATGATCAGTGGATGGAGGTTCAAGTCCTTCGATCGCACTAATTATTAAATTAAGATATCCACTAGATTTACAGGATAAATTAAATAAAAGCTTTGATAACTTAACGGCTAAAGTACAGTATTGAAGCTACTGATATATAGGTTCGATTCCTTTTCAAAGCAGATGAATCTGTAGCTTAAAGTAAAGTATTATCTTGTCACGATAATGGATGCCCACTCGTACTGGGTCAGATTCGTATAAAAAAGCAGATATAGGTTAATTGGTAGACCCTCTTATTTCCACTTAGATTATGTTCGTTCGAGTCGGACTATCTGCAAATAATTATTACATGCCTAAATGCTGGAATTGGTAGACAGAACAAACTTAAGATTTGTCACCGTTAAGGTGTGTTGGTTCGAGTCCAACTTTAGGTAAAGAGTATAGTTTCAATCGGTCAAAACTCTTGATTCCAAATTAGGTATTGTCCGTTCGAGTCGGACTGCTCTTGAATAAATCAAAAAAATTCATTAAAAATAATCACGATAAATAAATAACAAATATTAATAAAATAAATTATCACGATTTATTAACTTTATAAAAATTTTAGTGCTTAAAGTCATTTATTTTAAAGGGTTACCTTTTATAATCATATATATTCGTAATCCTCTCCAAAACTTCTTTTATTAAAGCAGACGTGATGAAATTGGTAAACATATTTACTTTAGGCGTAAAGTTTTGAAGGTTCAACTCCTTCCGTCTGTATTTAGTAAAATCATTGTAATTATGATACTAATTGGTTTTCCAAAATTTTAAAGTTTTCTCTATTTTCTCATGTTTATTAAAAGTCCTTTAGAACAATTCGAATTAAGTAATTATTTAGGTTTTCATCTTTTTAATCTTAATATTTCTTTATCTAATTTTGGATTTTATTTAGCTATTTCTATTGCTATTGTTATTTTTTTAGCTATTATTAATCTTTTACCAAATAATTCTAATATTATTCCTCAAAAATTTGGTATTGCTATGGAAGCTATTCATCATACTATGCTTAGTTTAGTTGATAGTCAAATTCAAAATAATAATAAGAGCAAAGTTAATGGTCATTTATATTTCCCTTTTATTTGGAGTCTTTTTGTACTTATTCTTTTCTCTAATTTCTTAGGTTTAATTCCTTATAGTTATGCTACTACTGCTCAATTAATCTTTACTTTAGGTATTAGTTTATCAATTTTAGTAGGTGCTACAATCTTAGGTATTGTAATTCATAAAGCTAAATTCTTTGGTTTATTCTTACCTTCAGGTACACCTACACCTCTTATTCCTCTTTTAGTTCTTATTGAATTTGTTTCTTATATTGCTAGAGGTTTAAGTTTAGGTATTCGATTAGGTGCTAATATTATTGCAGGACATTTAACTATGTCAATTTTAGGAAGTTTAATTTTCTCATTAATGAGTCTTAACTTAATTGCATTTGTTTTAGGTTTCTTACCTATTACTATTTTAGTTGCTATTTCATTATTAGAATTTGGTATTGCATTTATTCAAGCATATGTATTTGCTATTTTAACATGTGGTTTCATTAATGACAGTATTAATTTACACTAAATAAAAATAACCCCCTAATAAATAAATTATGGTGATAGTAATTCAATGGTAGAATGCTTATTTGTGGCATAAGAAGTTCTTGGTTCAATTCCAAGTTATCACCTTTACCGGATAAAAACATGTATCGGTTCATGTGCTTGCTTTGGGTGTGAGATTTTGTTAGTTCGAATCTAGCTTATCCGAAATAGTCTTCCTTCTTCTAAATAAAATAAAATGGCAAATGATTAATAAAGTCAAAAATCCATCAAAATAATACACTAAAAAATGTAAATAAAAATAAATATATCTTAAGTCAAAATAAAAAGAAAAACCTGTAAAAAAATAAAACCCAATTTTAAGAAATAGAGGGTAAAAAAGTGAATACTACCTCTTAAAGGCATTAACCTAATTTAACATCAGTTCTCGTAACCCCTCCAAATAAATTAATCCAAAATTTAAAGGGCATTTTAATTTATATTCTTGTGGTTTGCATTATTATTCTATTTCTAATTATTTTCTTATATTTATATTATGCAGTGATTATATATATTAATAAATATAAAAGAGTTTAAGTACTCTATCATCCCTATTAAGTAGTATTACCTCAAATATTCATAATAATATGTCAAAATCACAAATACTAAATAAACTCAAAAGGTCAAATCTCAAAATGACCCAATAAAAATTCAATAAAAAAATAATCCAAAAAATAAACTAAATTAGAATGAAAGTAAAGCTTAAAAATAAAGTAACAGCAAAGTTATTAAGTTAAAAAAGATTTAAATAATACCCAAAGAAAGGTAAGCCCCTTTTAATAAGTGTTACAATAAATTATGGTTATAACATGTATACCATTCTAAAGAAGATATATAATAATCCAAATCAAAATCAATATACCTTAATAATAAATCAAATTCAAATCTAGTTAAAATTAAAGTATTAATAATTAATATCAAAAAAAGAAAAATGGAGGATTTAACTTAAATTTTATTAACCTCAAATTATTATTAATTAGAGTAGTTATAAATTATGAATAAATTAGAAGTAAACTTTTTTAAATATTTATTTCATCTCTACCAAATTAAACATCAAAAATTATAACCCCCTTTAAATAAAAATTCATCTACACCTCTAATGTACAAAATTCAATATCCAAGAGTTATTAATATTCATAAAATAAATATATATTGTCTCAAATTCTTGTAAATAATTCTCATAAAAAAATAAGAATAAGAGACCTTTAAGTAAAAAGATTTTGTAAAGGCGTTACATTAACTTATGTTTAATTACTGTATAATCCCTCAAGTTTCTATTTAATAATCTAATTTTTAAACTTTATTATGCTTTGGTTTATTTATTGATAATTTTGCTTTATTCTTATATTTATATATTTTTATTAATTATTTAGATTTTCTTTAAATTTACTTTATAATTTTTAGACTAATTATTATTTAGATTTAGATTAGTTATTTTGATTTTTAGAGATTTAGAAACTACTTATTTATTTTTAGAGAATACTTTATGAAAGGTGTTACATTAACTTATCATTATTTATTGTTGATCCTTCCAAATAAGCTTAGAGGGACTTTAATTTAATAATTTAGAATTTCTCATTATTTGGTAAAATTTTTTCTAATTTAACCTTTCTATTTTTTATTTGATATTTTGAAGATTTTTAATATATTAGTGGTGATTTTTATTAATAAGAAATTTGATTTA